TCATTCTCCGGGGAACTCCGTTTAAAGCATTCCGTCAAATTCCTTCCAATCTCCTTATTTGATGATCTCATTGAAAATCGTGTCAAGACAATTCCTGTTTGCTATAGCTATTTGTGCAAGTATTTTACGATTAATAAGCAACTGCCTCTTGTACAGATCATGTATAAATTTACTATAACTATAATATACCCTATTCCCGCGAGTTACTGCATTTATCCGAGTGATCCACAAACGACGAAACGCTCTCTTTCGCCTTCCTCTATCCCGATGAGTGGAAACCAAAGCTCTCATTTTCTGTTGAGTAATAGTTCGAGTAAGTCTTGAATGAGCCCCTCTAAAGGTTGATGCAAATAAACGAATTTTTGTTCTACGTCTTCGAGCTATATATCCTCGTCTAACTCTGGTCATTGAATCAAATGAAACCTTGATGAATAACTAATTGATTTATTCTCTTTCAGTCATTCTTTTCCCCTCTCCTAGTTTATTAATAACAAAACGGATTCTTCCGATGTATAAAATCAAAATTCCAATGGTCCCTTTTTTCGTATTTCTTTAAGCCCAATTTTGAGTATTAAATAAATAGTAAATGGATAAATAGCGGCTTCCGTCGTTTCTATGGTTACTTCTTAAACGGTGAGGTCCTCTCTATACACCTCCGCCCCTTTACTCATTTAATCAATGTTATTGTTAACTTGTACAGTTCACATTCTTTGGCTCTACCCATGAATTATCCAGTAATAGGTCTTTTCACAATGAGATCTATCCATACAGTGACGGTATTTAATTATGAAAGTTGAATAGGTAGCTGACCCTGTTAGTCCGTTCTTGCAAGAGTAGGAGCGTAATCTTTGTTTAAATAGGATTTCCCCGCTTAATAGATAACCATTTGCTACCAATGGGGAATTGCTTTTCATCTCAAATCGAGGTGATTGGATTTGCACCAATGGAAACCATAAATTCCTTACACAATAGAAGAACGAGAGATCTTTTTTTTTAGATAGTGAATGGAGTTTTTCCATTCTATCCTATGGGTCGCTTTAAAAATCGTCTCATTTGTTCTAGCTCATGATCTGAACGAGTCGCACATACACCCTAGTACATGTTCCTCGACGCTGAGGACATCCTCGAAGAGCAGGGGATTTCGTGACATTTCTGATTGGCTGTCTTGTCTTTCTAATAAGTTGTTTAATAGTTGGCATGCTGAATCATATACAAAGTGGGCTGGTTTAGATCGATCCTAACCGGATAATTATGAATTACTTCCATTTATTAGATTACTCCGGTAATATAATAAGATAAAAGATCAAGTAATGGTTCATTCAAATTATGATTCGAAATGGAATCAAAGATTTATGCGAAATTCCCGGTATTTTCGACCGCTACAAGATCAACAATGCCATGATTTTGGGCTTCTGTTGCTGACATAAAAACATCCCTTTCCATATCTTCGGATACAACCCATAAAGGATTGCCCGTTCTTTGTACATAAACCCTTGTGAGGGTTTCGCGGAGCTTCAGTAGTTCTTCCGCTTCCAGGATAAATTCTCCCGCAGGGGCCTCATAAAAAGAACTAGCAGGTTGGTGGATCATAACCCTGATGGTATAGCATAATAAATGATTCCTCTATCTCGTAATAAATGATTCCTCTATCTCGCATGATTGGGCGAAGAGAAGGGATAAAGAATAACAGGAAGAAAAAAAGATAGAATTGAATAACCGTACAGGCATTCTTTCTGCATTGCATACGGCTCCGCAATAGAATTTTTTCCCCCTCTTTCCTCGAAGAAAGGGACAAGTAGAATTCATCAGACCCAGATCGTTGAATGATCTATTTACCATCCTTCTTTTCGGAGTAGTCAAAAATACTATGATGGTTCCGTTGCTTTATATAATTATCTCGTCTGTGATTCAGCAATCCCAAAGTTTCTTTTTGATCCGATCAAATAAGGGAAAAAGGATCTTTTTTTTTTTCATTTTCACACTCTTTCATAACATAAGGAAAGAGGCTTCCGGCGTGGAAGCGAAAAGGTTTGTGACGCTGAAATGGACCCCGATCAAATTGGAAATAACCTTTGTTTCATACTACTATCTCGATACATAATCTTATGAAAAAACAAGAATAGTTTGCTCATATCGAACTTGAAATGCCATGCTATTATTACTTAGTTATTTTATTCATATTCCCTATGGTAAAGGCATAGTCTTCTTTTTTCTCTCAAATAAAAAAACTCATTGGCGCCAAGCGTGAGGGAATGCTAGACGTTTGGTAATTTCTCCTCCGACCAGGATGAAAGATCCCATTGAAGCGGCCAATCCCATGCATATTGTATGCACATCTGTTGGCACAAATTGCATAGTATCATAAATAGCTATTCCCGGGATTACCCATCCGCCGGGAGAGTTTATAAACAAATAAAGATCCTTGGTATCATCCTCTATACTGAGATATACCATAAGAGCGACAAGTTGATTCGAGATCTCGCTATCAACTTCTTGGCCTAAAAAAAGTAATCTTTCTCGATGAAGTCGGTTGATTAGGACAAAATTGTATCCCTTAGGAACCATACACGCACCTTTGGGTGCATACGGTTCAAAAAATCTAAATTGAGAAGCCCTATTTTTTTTTTCGTAGCTTCTTCCATTTTTCAAGAAAGAGCTGAACTTATCAAACTAACCTCTCATTGATATATTGTTTCATCGAGATCCAAATCACGATGGAATTTTCTTGTTCCCAAATAGGCCTCTTCCACTTTTTTAGGTTTATGCTCTACTCCGGGTAAAGATCCGCCCGAATCTTATTTGTACATATAGGACAAAGAATCTCAGTACCGCTTCTTTTTGCTACGACTTCTTTTTTTTTGATTTCTTTCCCTTCGCCAAATATTCGATGTATTCATTATTCCATTGATTGGCAGTGATCACTCATATGGTATAAAAGAATCGTTTATTTTATGATAGGGCGGTAATCATACATAGATTACCAATTTGGTATTTTCTGAACGGAGCCTGTATACTTCATTTTATTGGCCAAGCCAACCATAAAATTTTTTAATTATCGATACTATTAATTAATCCCCCAACCCAATAAATGGATCGAATTGCGCTTCACGCTTCGAATTATTGATTGTTCAATCAATCTTTCTTGGGCGAAACAGAGGATATCTCGATCGGGGAAGATAATGGGGAAATCCCATATGACCCAATATGTCTGACAAGTCGCACTATACGTCAACCCAAACTGCCTCTTCCTCTCCAGGAGTCCGAAAAGTTTTGGAACGGCGAAAGAAAAAAAGACAAAAAAAAGAAGGGAAAGCAAGTACCCCATTTCACTTTGATGTAGAAACGTAAGAAAGAGTGGATTTATTGTCTTCATAATATCGTCATTTATCGTATTTGATTTTTCTATGATAGAATGGAGGATTCATGAAGGAAGACGGAATAAAGGAAAATTCTTACGAACGGATCATTCGAATGATGAACAAGTATCTATTACATTCGCTCACAAAAAAGAGAACAAACCCCCCATTGCGTATTGGTACTTATTGGGTATAGAATAGATCTGTTTCTCTTTGTTCCTACGAACAGAATTATTCAATTATTCCTAACGGAACGGCATAAAAATGAACCCTTGTTTCGAGATAATCCGAAAAAAGGGGAGGTCCATAGCATAGTTATTTCCAATGTGATAAAGTTACATAGTGTCTTTTTTTTTGATAAAGGGGTATTTCCATGGGTTTGCCTTGGTATCGTGTTCATACTGTCGTATTGAATGATCCCGGCCGGCTGCTTTCTGTCCATATAATGCATACAGCTCTAGTTTCTGGTTGGGCCGGCTCGATGGCCCTATACGAATTAGCAGTTTTTGACCCTTCTGACCCCGTTCTTGATCCAATGTGGAGACAGGGTATGTTCGTTATACCCTTCATGACTCGTTTAGGAATAACCAATTCATGGGGAGGTTGGAGTATCACAGGAGGAACTATATCGAATCCGGGTATTTGGAGTTACGAAGGCGTGGCCGGGGCACATATTGTGTTTTCTGGTTTGTGCTTCTTAGCAGCTATCTGGCATTGGGTGTATTGGGACCTAGAAATATTCTGTGATGAACGTACGGGAAAACCTTCTTTGGATTTGCCCAAGATCTTTGGAATTCATTTATTTCTCTCAGGGGTGGCTTGCTTTGGGTTTGGCGCATTTCATGTAACAGGCTTGTATGGTCCCGGAATATGGGTTTCCGATCCTTATGGACTGACCGGAAAAGTACAACCTGTAAATCCAGCGTGGGGTGCGGAGGGTTTTGATCCTTTTGTTCCAGGGGGGATAGCCTCTCATCATATTGCAGCAGGTACGTTGGGCATACTAGCGGGTCTATTCCATCTTAGTGTCCGCCCGCCTCAACGTCTATACAAAGGATTACGTATGGGCAACATTGAAACTGTCCTTTCCAGTAGTATCGCTGCTGTTTTTTTTGCAGCTTTCGTTGTTGCTGGAACCATGTGGTATGGTTCAGCAACCACCCCGATCGAATTATTCGGTCCCACTCGTTATCAGTGGGATCAGGGATACTTCCAGCAAGAAATATATCGAAGAGTTGGCGCTGGGCTAGCCGAAAATCTTAGTTTATCGGTCCCGAAAAATTCGCTTTTTATGATTACATCGGTAATAATCCGGCGAAAGGTGGATTATTCAGAGCAGGCTCAATGGACAACGGGGATGGAATAGCTGTTGGATGGTTAGGGCACCCCATTTTTCGAGATAAAGAAGGACATGAACTTTTTGTACGTCGTATGCCCACTTTTTTTGAAACATTTCCAGTAGTTTTGGTAGACGGAGACGGAATTGTGAGAGCCGATGTTCCTTTTAGAAGGGCAGAATCGAAGTATAGTGTCGAACAAGTGGGTGTAACTGTTGAGTTCTATGGTGGTGAACTCAATGGGGTCAGCTATAGCGATCCTGTTACTGTGAAAAAATATGCTAGACGTGCCCAATTGGGTGAAATTTTTGAATTGGATCGTGCTACTTTGAAATCCGATGGTGTTTTTCGGAGCAGTCCAAGGGGTTGGTTCACTTTTGGACATGCTACGTTTGCTTTGCTCTTCTTTTTCGGGCACATTTGGCATGGCGCTAGAACCTTGTTCAGAGATGTTTTTGCTGGTATTGACCCGCTCAAGTGGAATTTGGAACATTCCAAAAACTTGGAGATCCGACTACAAGAAGACAAGTAGTCTGATACAACATTGTTCTGGTATCTTTCGCCTCTCTCTCTCTATATATATTTATTTGACATAAGGTATCGTAGAAATCTTTATTTTAATCATCGCCTTTTCTTTGCTCTTGCCCTTTCTTTATCTGGGAAATGATCCCAAATGAGCAGGTGTGGAAGCTATAATTGTAAACCACGATCGAATCTATGGAAGCATTGGTTTATACATTCCTGTTAGTCTCGACTTTAGGGATCATTTTTTTCGCTATATTTTTTCGAGAACCGCCTAAGGTCCCGACTAAAAAGACGAAATGATTTTTCATTATCTTAATTGAAGTAATGAGTCCCCCACCATATGGGGGACTCATTACTTCAATCAGTCCCCGTGTTCCTCGAATGGATCTCTTAGTTGTTGAGAGGGTTGCCCAAAAGCGGTATATAGGGCGTACCCTGTAAAGCTTACAAGTGAACCAGATATGGAGATGGCGACTAAGGTTGCTGTTTCCATTATTAGAGAATTTCAAGACCACGATGGCGATAAGATTGTTTATTTACAACAAAATAGTATACAAAGTCAACAGATCTCAACCAATGCAATAGTATTTATGGCTACACAAACTGTTGAGGGTAGTTCTAGATCTGCGCCGAGACGAACTGCTGTAGGGGATTTATTGAAACCTTTGAATTCGGAATATGGTAAAGTGGCTCCCGGATGGGGAACCACACCGTTTATGGGCGTCGCAATGGCTCTATTTGCGATATTCCTATGTATTATTTTGGAGATTTATAATTCTTCCGTTTTACTGGATGGAATTTCAACGAGTTAGGCCCATAATAACCATGAAGCCCTAGTTTTTCAATCAAAAATGAATCACTTAGGACTCGGATTTGTCGTCCATTCTGGTAGTTCGACCGTGGAATTCCGTTGTTTCGGTTTTCCGGAATATGAGTGTGTGACTTGTTATAATTGATCCTATTGATAGTACAGATAACGGGTCTGTCATCTCGACAGAGATGGTTCCGCCTCGTCGGATATTCCCCCTAGTATCTGGAGCACGAAATCGAATCTATGCAATAGATCAAGAAATATTGAAACTATGATTCATATCTACTATTCAGACCTCGCGACCGGACTTGCCAAAATGAAAAAAAAAAAAGGTCTTCCGTACAAATCTTTCAATGTATTTTTCGTCATTACATGCAATTCATCCATTGAATAAGTGATGATCAAATAGTTCTTACTCGGTCTTAGTTTTGGAATTTTATTGAATCATCGTGGTTCTAGTATGAATCTGAGGTTTCCATCGATTCATAGGGTCTCAACAAGAGAATCCCTATCAAAATGGGAAAAAAAAAATATGCAAAACAACAAATCAAATAACAATAAATAGGGAAATAGAAGATTCAAGAGGCCTGTAACGATCAACCTAAAGACAGATGAGCCGACTTGAGATTTTGGCATTGTCGTCACAACAAAACAAAGAAGAAATTTCGAATTTGGATAAGAAGTTTCTAATTTTCTATTACATATCCATTGCAATCTTGGATGTTTCTGCTTGAGCCGTACGAGATGAAATTCTCACATACGGTTCTCGGGGGGGGTCTCTTGATTTACCTATCTCAATAAAGTATATGATTGGTTCGAGGAGCGTCTCGAGATTCAGGCGATTGCAGATGATATAACTAGTAAATATGTTCCTCCTCATGTCAACATATTTTATTGTCTAGGGGGGATTACACTTACTTGTTTTTTAGTACAAGTAGCTACGGGTTTTGCTATGACTTTTTACTATCGTCCAACCGTTACAGAGGCTTTTGCCTCTGTTCAATACATAATGACTGAAGCCAACTTTGGTTGGTTAATCCGATCAGTTCATCGATGGTCGGCAAGTATGATGGTCCTAATGATGATCCTACACGTATTTCGTGTGTATCTCACAGGTGGATTTAAAAAACCTCGTGAATTGACTTGGATTACCGGTGTGGTTCTGGCTGTATTGACTGCATCGTTTGGTGTAACTGGTTATTCTTTACCCCGGGACCAGATTGGTTATTGGGCAGTAAAAATCGTGACAGGTGTGCCTGAAGCTATTCCTGTAATCGGATCGCCTTTAGTAGAGCTATTACGCGGAAGTGCTAGTGTGGGTCAATCCACTTTAACCCGTTTTTATAGTTTACACACTTTTGTATTACCTCTTCTTACTGCCGTATTTATGTTAATGCATTTTCCAATGATACGTAAGCAAGGTATTTCTGGTCCTTTATAGGGAAGACAGATCCTAGATACTTGTAATCGA